TTGACCTCCTGTGAATTAAAGAAAGTAGGAGGTCAAATTCAGATTGCTGTTCTCTTTTTTCCGAAAAATTTTTGACTTACCAAAACAATAACAGAATCACGCTCTGTAGGATTTGAACCTACGACATTGGGTTTTGGAGACCCACGTTCTACCAAACTGAACTAAGAGCGCTTTTCTTATCACAAAAAAGAAGACTGTACGGAAAAATATTCTTTTTTTTTTTTTAACTCCACCACGTCTTCAATGCCTACGTTATCAATATTATCATATAAGATATGATATAAATTAAAGATTAGGTATGTCCAATTTGAATTGATTTCAATTGACCCTTTGTTATTACTCAGAAGTGAAACAAAAAGAATAGGTAGGGATGACAGGATTTGAACCTGCGACATTTTGTACCCAAAACAAACGCGCTACCAAGCTGCGCTACATCCCTTTCAATTGGCCTACAATGTCATTGTAGAGAATCCCCGAATTGTTTTCTATATACGCATTTCATTTTCTTTATTGATTGAGATACCCAACTTATCTTGTCATTTCTTCATCTCATATCATATAACATATAATAATAATGAACTTCTAGACATGTGAAAAATAAAATGGAAAACTCGCCATAAATTTGGCAAATGCTTGGGCGGAAAGGGGTGTATTTTATTCTTTTAATTAATAATTAATAATTAAAAAAAGAAAAGCAAAATCTTATCTATCAAATCCTTGCGGATTTCTAATTGAATTAGGAGTTTCGCGTACAAAACAAAAAAAAGTGGCCTTTAATCACATATAAACCGAATCATATATGTATTATCATTATGTATTACAATACAAATTCTTTATTACAATTCTAATAACGAAGGAGGATTTTAAATGCGAAATCTAAAAACATATCTATCCGTGGCGCCAGTAATAAGTACCCTATGGTTCAGTTCTTTAGCGGGTCTGTTAATAGAGATCAATCGTTTTTTCCCGGATGCGTTGACATTCCCCTTTTTTTCATTCTAGTTATTAACACGGGGGGTGAGGAAGATTAGAGATACAATGAAATATCTGTGAATACTACCTCCCCTCTTTTTTTATTCGAATAAGTTCGAAAAGAAAAAGAATAAAAGTGAATTATCCCCTCAGTGAACCTCGTAACTTGGGGGCGGGCTTAAAGTAAATTACCTTCAATTAAATTAAGAGAACAGAAGTGCAAATGTGGTTTGGGCAACAGTATCATACAAGATGTTTAACTAAAATGCAAATATTGTACTGCAATTTGAATCGAAACTTCTAATGTAAATTAGACATGGACATGTATTTCGTCGTGTAGAAAAAAGTGCATTTAGTTAGTTGTACACTCCCTGCATTTCACTTTATTCACTTTAATTCTATACATTCACTTAGATATACTTAGTATAATCTAATTTAAGATCGCTGTAGTACTTATTTTGACTATATTGGTTGCAACAAAATCTCTCATAATTTCGAGTTAGCCACTTCTATTTTTTTGTCCCTTTCTTCGTCGTTTCGGATCGGAAAATCAAAGAAAAGAGTTGAGTGAATAAAAAAAACCAAAAGGAGGTTCATCATGGCCAAGGGTAAAGATAAAGATGCCCGAGTACGGGTTATTTTGGAATGTAACAGTTGTCTTCGAAACAGCGTTAATAAGAAATCAACAGGCATTTCCAGATATATTACTCAAAAGAATCGACACAATACGCCCAGTCGATTGGAATTGAGAAAATTCTGTCCCTATTGTTACAAACATACAATTCATGGAGAGATAAAGGAATAGATGGAATCGATGTCACCTTTACAAATACAAAAGAAGAAGAAAAATGAAATATTAATATATCATATGTTAATACATATTTAAATATAAAAATATAAACAATCAAAATTGGATTTCTTAATTCTAAATAATTATCATTAGCCGATCTGGTCGAACGAAATCGAATTTTCGAAATATAAAAATAAGGGAGAAACAAACCATGGATAAATCCAAGCGACTTTTTCTTAAGCCCAAGCGGTCTTTTCGTAGGCGTTTGCCCCCGATCCAAACGGGGGATCGAATTGATTACACAAATGTAAGTTTCATTAGTCGATTTATTAGTGAACAAGGAAAAATATTATCTAGACGGGTGAATAGATTGACTTTAAAACAACAACGATTAATTACTCTTGCTATAAAACAAGCTCGTATTTTATCTTTATTACCCTTTCTTAATAATGAAAATAATGAAAGAAAATTGGAAAAAGGCAAATTGGCCCATAGGCCTGCCGATCTTAGAGCCAGAAATACAAAAAACCAATGGAATAGAGATACAAAAAAAAAATCAAATAAAAATTTCAATTCCAACTCAAACGGCAATTGAGGTTTTGTTCGAAAAATCCGAGAATCCAGATTTTATTGTTGTGGTGTAAAAAAAAAAAACGAATTTTGGAAGAAGAAAAACTCTTTTTTTATTGAATGTTTTTGATCATATTATCATCATATTTTATCATACTCATTTCTATTCTACCTTCTCGGAATTCATTCTCCGACTCCAAGGAATTCTATGGAAAATATTCCGAAGGATTCCTTCCAATCTCCTTATTTTAGGATGTCATTAGAAATGATAGAAAGACAATTCTTATTTAATATAGCTATAGCTAGTTGTGCAAGGATTTTACGATTAAGAAAAGAAGCAACTGTCCTCTGTACAGCTTGTTTATTAATCTCCTATAACTATAGAATCCCGGATTTTCGCGAATTACTGCATTTATACGCGTGATCTACAAACGGCGCAAATTTCTTTTTTGTCTATCTCTATCCCGATGGGCCGAGACGAAAGCTCTCATTTTTTGTTGAATAATAGTTCGAGTAAGGTTTGAATGAGTCCCTCGAAAACCTGATGTGAAAAAACACATTTTTGTTCTACGCTTGTGAGCTATAAATCCTCGTCTAATTCGGGTCATTGAATAAACGAAATTTTGATGAATAATTCATTGAGTTCTTTTTTTTTTTTCAGTTATTTTATTCTCTTCCACTTTTCTAGAATAACAAAACAGATTCTTCCAATGTATAAAATAAGAATTCCAACAGCTTTTGCTACTCTAACCTTCCTAGCCACGATTTTTTCTTTTTTTTTTTTTTTTAGACATTTCGCCTTGAAATAAGAAATTGTATTAATACCTAGTATCAAACAAAAACATAACATAATAAATAACAATAAGTAGTAAATACAAATGGATAAAGAAATAGTGGGTTCCTTCGTTTCTATGGTTATTTCTTAAACGGTGAGGTCTTCCCTATACACCGGAGCCCTCTCTTTTTTTCCTTTAAAAATCATTAAATCGATGCTATTGTTAACTTGTACAGTTCACACTTTTTTGGCTCTACCCGGAAATTATCCATTATCCAGTAATAGGTCTTTCACAACGAGATCTATCTATACAGTAACGGTATTTAATTATGAAGATTAGCTGATTAGCTGACCCTGTTAGTCCGTTCTTGCAAGAGTAGAGGCATAAATTTTCGGCCTTTTCCTAAGCTAAGATTTCCCCTGCTTAACGGCTAATCATTTGCTACCAATGGGGAATTCTTTCACAATTTAATTTGAAAATTGAGATGATTGAATTTTCACTAATAGAAACCATAAATTTGATACACAATAAAAGGATATGGTAGATCTTTTTTTTTTAGATAGTGTTTTAGATATTAGATAGTGAAGGGGTTTTTACCATTCTATCCTATTGATAGGTATTGATCGCGAATAGTGGAAAATCCGTTTCCTTTCTTTTGTTCCAATCCACAATCCGAACGAGTCGCACATACACCCGAGTACATATTCCTCGGCGCTGAGGACACCCTCTAAGAGCGGGGGTTTTGTTGACATTTCTGATTGGCTGTCTTGCCTTTCTAATAAGTTGTTTAACAGTTGGCATGATGAATCATATGCATAATGGGTTGGTTTAGGTCGCTCCTAACCGGATGATTATCCGGAGGATTCGGGATTATTTCTATATTAACATTCTATTCAAATTAATTGAATAGAATGTTAATATAAAATATGAAACAACCCCAACCATGATTTGTATGAAATTCCAGTTATTTTTTATGTAACTCCTACAAGGTAACTCCTACAAGATCAGCGCTCCCGCCTTGTTACATAATCAACAATTCCATAATCTTTGGCTTCTGTTGGTGACATAAAAGAATCGCTTTGCAGGTCTTTGATTATGACGTCTAAAGATTTACCCGTTCTTTCTGCATAAATGCTGGCGATGTCTTGCTCAATGGTCATTAGTTCTTTCATTTCCCTCAAATATTTGATGTTGATCATGTCGTCGTTGTTGTCATCCTTATCATCGTCGTTGTCGTCGTCGTCTTCCTCCGAAAAACGACCATGCGGTTGATGCATCATTATCTCAGCGTGAGGGAATGCTAAACGTTTGCCAGGCTCTCCCGCGGTCAGGAGAAACGATGCCATTGAAGCGGCCTGTCCGATGCATACTGTTCGTACATTCGACTCCACTGTCGCCATAGTATTATAAAGACTCATACCTGGGAGTATCCATCCCCCGGGAGAGTTTATATAAAGACAAAAATCTTTGGTGACATCGTCTGTATCGAGATGTAGCATCAGATTGACAAGTTGATTCGTTATCTCGTTATTAACTTCTTGAAACAAAAAAAGTTGTTTCTTTTTATAAAGTTCATTGTATAAGTCAACCCAACCAGTCTCTTCCTCTTCTTCTTCTTCTTCTTGAAAGTCTCGAAAGTCGTCGCGTATTTCGGGTATTTTTGGAATTCCAATAGGCATTTTAAATCTCCTATAACTAATGTAAAACCCAAAGCATTAAGGGCTCGAGTTTCCTTTAAATAATTAATATTACGAGGTATCATAAAAATGAATGAATTGTCTTTTTACAAATATGTCAACCCCAGCCAGAACCGAAATTATTCTCTTCTCGATGTTCATATTCTATTATAACATCGAATTACAAATATGTCAACCCCAGCCAGAACCGAAATTCTTATGCGAATATCTAATCGGATAGAATCGATTTTCTATGAGGTTTTACCAGAGCACGACGCTGTCCAGAATCGAACTGCAATAACAGGGGAGACATAGACATATATATAAATAACTATCCTTCTATCTGTGTTGTGTATGTTTCATAAAGCCCTCTTCCGCGCTTCAATCGTATTATAACAACCTCTTAGAAAAAAAAAATATCTATATCTCTTCTGCGTGAACCCTCTTTATTTTTTAACTAAAACTAAAAAAAGAAATTCACGAAATTAAGGCTAAGTGCTATAAAGAATCTACTTTAATATTGTTTCTGATTATTGGGTCTTTATCTTATCGAAGAGATCAAATCCGGATCATTTATTTTACTGGTATCGAATCCTATTGGAATATGTAAAACATGTAATATCATAACATAATAATGGTAGAAATGGAATTGCCTTTTCTTTTGTTATTCTATACAAAACTTCATAAGTCTAACTTAATAAGTTAAGTGGAATTTTTGAATTCCTTTCTAGTTGTATTTGTTGGAAATTCCAATTTGAGTCTAAAATTCTCTTTATTCCCCTGTTCATATATATTTCATACATTCCATATTCATATATGGGTTAGATAAAATTTTATGTGATTCCGTAATACAGAATAGAAATTTCATTATTGCCAGATCGACCCATATAATGGGATGAAGAACGACTCAATAATGGAATTTTTTTGTCAATAAATGGGAAATTCAAAATGCTTAGAGATGGAAATGAGGGAATGTCTACAATACCTGGATTTAATCAGATACAATTTGAAGGATTTTGTAGGTTCATTGATCAGGGCTTAACAGAAGAACTTTCTAAGTTTCCAAAAATGGAAGATACAGATCAAGAAATTGAATTTCAATTATTTGTGGAAACATATCAATTAGTAGAACCTTTGATAAAAGAAAGAGATGCTGTATATGAATTACTTACATATTCTTCTGAATTATATGTATCCGCAGGATTAATTTGGAAAAGCAGTAGGGATATGCAAGAACAAACCATTTTTATTGGAAACATTCCTCTAATGAATTCCCTGGGAACCTCTATAGTAAATGGAATATACAGAATTGTGATTAATCAAATATTGCAAAGCCCCGGTATTTATTACCGTTCAGAATTGGACCATAATGGAATTTTGGTCTATATCGGCACAATAATATCAGATTGGGGAGGAAGAGTAGAATTAGAGATTGATAGAAAAGCAAGAATATGGGCTCGTGTGAGTAGGAAACAGAAAATATCTATTCTAGTTCTATCATCAGCTATGGGGTTGAATCTAAAAGAAATTCTAGAGAATGTGTGCTACCCTGAAATTTTCTTGTCTTTCCTTAATGATAAGGAGAAAAAAAAAATTGGGTCAAAAGAAAATGCTATTTTAGAGTTTTATCAACAATTTACTTGTGTAGGCGGAGATCCAGTATTTTCTGAATCCTTATGTGAAGAATTACAAAAGAAATTCTTTCAGCAAAGATGTGAATTAGGAAGGATTGGTCGACTAAATATGAACCAGAGACTAAATCTTCATATACCTCATAACAATACTTTTTTGTTACCGCGAGATATCTTGGCAGCTGCGGATCATTTGATTGGAATGAAATTTGGAATGGATACGCTTAACGACATGAATCATTTAAAAAATAAACGTATTCGTTCGGTAGCGGATCTATTACAAGATCAATTCGGATTGGCTCTGGTTCGTTTAGAAAATGTGGTTAGAGCAACTCTATGTGGAGCAATTAGACAGAAATTAATACCAACCCCTCAAAATTTGGTAACTTCAACTCCATTAACAACCACTTATGAATCCTTTTTCGGATTACACCCATTATCTCAAGTTTTGGATCGAACTAATCCATTGACACAAATAGTTCATGGGAGAAGATTGAGTTATTTGGGCCCCGGAGGATTGACAGGGCGAACCGCTAGTTTTCGGATACGAAATATACATCCTAGTCACTATGGGCGCATTTGCCCAATTGACACGCCTGAAGGAATCAATGTTGGACTTATTGGATCGTTAACAATTCATGCCAAGATTGGTCATTGGGGGTCTTTAGAAAGCCCATTTTTTGAAATCGGCGAAGGATCAAAAAGAGTCCGGATGCTTTATTTATCACCAAATAGAGATGAATACTATATGATAGCGACAGGAAATTCTTTGGCGCTGAATGGAGGTGCTCGGGAAGAACAGGTTGTTTCAGCTCAATACCGTCAAGAATTTCTGACTATTGCATGGGAGCAGGTGCATCTTCGAAGTATTTTGCCCTTCCAATATTTTTCGATTGGAGTTTCTCTCATTCCTTTTATTGAGCATAATGATGCAAATCGGGCTTTAATGAGTTCGAATATGCAACGTCAAGCAGTTCCGCTTGCTCGGTCCGAGAAGTGCATTGTAGGAACTGGATTGGAACGCCAAGTGGCTCGAGATTCGGGGGTTCCCGCTATAGCCGAACACGCGGGAAAGATAATTTATG